TATATTTTAGTGTTTAAGCACTAAAGATTTTGAATCTTTCAGATTTAATTAATTATTAAAAAATATAATAATTACACAAAATATAAAGTGCCTGATTAAAGGATTATTCTGATAGAGTAAATAAAATAGTTTAAAGCTATCTTTATAAAAAAAATAAGCTAATTCTAAGCTAATGAACTCATACTTCATCTATAAAGGAAACTTCCTTTTTTTTTTATTAATAATTCTAAATTACTATTCTTAACTTTAATAATTTTTAGTATCATATTAACTATTTCTTCTAATTCATGAATCAGATGTTGAATAGGATTAGAACTAAATACATTCTCCTTCTTACCATTTATTTTTAAAAAAAAAAATTTTCTTAGATCAGAAACTTCAATTAAATATTTTCTAATTCAATCAATCTCTTCAATTAATTTATTGTTTGTAATTTTCTTAATTAATTGAAAAATAATAAATAATAATATTTATCAATCTTTATTATTTTTAAATATTATTATTTGTCTTCTTTTTAAAGTAGGAAGAGCCCCTTTCCATTTTTGAATGGTCAATTTAATTGAAGGACTTGATTGATTAAGAATATTTATTTTTCTTTCTATTCAAAAAGTTCCTCCAGTAATTTTAATCTCTTTTTATTTGAATATTAAATTTATTTATTTTATTATTATTATAAATTGTCTTTTTGGTTCAGTAGGAGGTTTAACTCAACTAAGAATCCGAAAAATTATAACCTATTCATCTATCTTTAATTTCAGATGAATACTCAGAGCTATTATCATTAGAGATTATATATTTATTTTTTTCATATTAATTTACTCTTTAATTACATTTAACTTATTTATAATCTTTAAATTAATAAATACATCCTATTTAAGGCAATTATATAACATCAAGCCCAATAAACTTTTAACTTTTACTTTAATAATTAACCTTCTTTCATTAGGAGGAGTTCCCCCTTTCTTAGGATTTATTCCTGAATGACTCATTTCCATTTACTTTATCCAAATAAAAAGAATAATTATTCTACCTATCATTATATTCTCATTAATTAATTTATATTACTACATTCAAATATTTTATCCTATTATTTTCATAAATAAATTTCAATCAAAATGAACAATTAATATAAATAGAAATATTTTTTTCTTTTCTTATATCTCTTCTTTAGGATTAATTTTTATTAATATATTTTTCATTTTTTACTAATAAATTAAGATTTTAAGTTAAATTAAACTTTTAATTTTCAAAATTAATAATATAGATATTTTCTTTAAGTCTTAATAATAATAATATTATATTTTAAAATTTGCAATTTTAAATCTTTCTTTCTTAGATTATAAAACTATAATCTATAATAATAGTAAAAAAATATTTCTATTTATTAATAAATTTACAATTTATCACTTTTATCAGTCATTTCACTAAAATTAATATTAACTAATGAAAAAATGACTCTTTTCTACTAATCATAAAGATATTGGCACACTATACTTTATTTTCGGAATTTGATCGGGATTAGTAGGATCCTCTTTAAGTTTTCTTATTCGTATTGAATTAAGAACACCTGGATCCCTAATTGGTAATGATCAAATTTATAATGTAATTGTTACCTCTCATGCATTTATTATAATTTTTTTTATAGTTATACCTATTATAATTGGAGGATTTGGAAATTGATTAGTTCCTCTAATACTAGGGTCTCCTGACATAGCCTTTCCCCGAATAAATAATTTAAGATTTTGATTTCTTCCCCCTTCATTAATTCTTTTAATTTTAAGAAGAATAATAAACTCAGGAGCTGGAACAGGATGAACTGTTTACCCTCCTCTATCATCTAACCTTTCTCATTTAGGAAGATCAGTTGATTTAACTATTTTCTCTCTTCATCTAGCTGGAATTTCTTCAATTTTAGGAGCTATCAATTTTATCACCACTTCATTTAATATAAAAATTAATAAACTAAACTATGAAATCCTACCTCTTTTTGTATGATCGGTAGCTATTACTGCAGTTCTTCTTCTTCTCTCTCTCCCTGTTTTAGCCGGAGCTATTACAATATTATTAACTGATCGTAATTTAAATACATCATTCTTTGACCCAGCAGGAGGAGGAGATCCTATCCTTTATCAACATTTATTCTGATTTTTTGGTCATCCTGAAGTTTATATTTTAATTCTTCCAGGATTTGGAATTATTTCCCATATTACAACTCAAGAAAGAAGAAAAAAGGAATCTTTTGGAAGACTAAGAATAATTTATGCTATAATTTCTATTGGTCTCCTAGGATTCGTAGTATGAGGACATCATATATTCACAGTAGGTATAGATGTAGATACTCGAGCATATTATACTTCTATTACTATAATTATTGCTATTCCTACAGGAATTAAAATTTTTAGTTGATTAGCTAATCTAAATGGTTCATTACTAAAAATAAATCCCTCTTTAATTTGAACTTTAGGATTCATTTTCTTATTCACAATTGGAGGTTTAACTGGTATTATTTTATCAAACTCATCTATTGATATTGTATTACATGACACCTATTATGTAGTAGCTCATTTCCATTATGTTCTTTCTATAGGAGCTGTTTTTGCTATTATAGCAGGATTCATTCAATGATACCCCTTATTCACAGGATTAACCTTAAATAATATATACCTAAAAATCCAATTTATTACTATATTTTTAGGAGTAAATATAACCTTTTTCCCTCAACATTTTCTAGGATTAAGAGGAATACCTCGACGATACTCAGACTATCCAGATACATATCTATCCTGAAATGTAGTTTCATCCCTAGGATCAATTATTTCTTTAATCAGAATCATAATTTTAATCTTTTTAATTTGAGAAAGAATAATTAATAAAAAAATAATTCTTTTTTCAATAAATCTATCTTCATCAATTGAGTGAATCCAAAAAACCCCTCCTTTAGAACATTCATTTAATGAACTTCCATCCTTAACAATTAAGTAAATTAATATTCTAATATGACAGAATTAATGTAATGAATTTAAGCTTCATCAATAAAGAATCATCTTTTTTTAGAATTGGCATCTTGATCAAATTTAAATCTTCAAAATAGAAGATCTCCTCTAATAGAAAATCTATTATATTTCCATGATTCAACTATAATAATTATTATTTTAATTTCTATTTTTATTCTTTATATAATTTCTTCCAACCTTACTAATAAATTTTATAATTTTAACTTATTAGAACATCAAAATATTGAATTTATTTGAACTATTATTCCAAGAATTTTCCTATTAATAATTGCTTTCCCTTCCCTCCATCTTCTTTATTTAATAGACGAAGTCAATAAACCTAATTTATCATTAAAAATTATCGGTCATCAATGATACTGATCATATGAATATTCTGATTTTAAAAATATTAAATTTGATTCATATATAACTCCTCTTTCACTTGAAACTCCATTTCGATTATTAGATGTTGATAACCGAATTATTCTACCTTTTAATCTTCAAATTCGTTCTCTAGTAACTTCATCTGACACTATTCACGCTTGAACAATCCCTGCAATTGGTATAAAAACAGATGCTATACCCGGACGATTAAATCAAATTTCTTTTCTAATTAACCGACCAGGACTTTTCTATGGCCAATGTTCAGAAATTTGCGGTGCAAACCATAGATTTATACCTATTTGCATTGAAAGAATCAACTTAAATTTTTTCTTCAAATGAATCAAATCTTTTAATTAAATATCATTAGATAACTTAAAGCAAGTATAGGTCTCTTAAACCATATCATAATAATTAGCGTCTATTTCTAATGAAATATTAAAGATTTAGTTAAATTTATAATATAAATTTGTCAAATTTAAGTTATTTTCTAAAAATAATCTTTAATCCCTCAAATAATACCTTTAAACTGACTTATATTAATAATATTTTTTTCTTTAATTTTCTATATTATTTTTACTAACTTATATTTTAACTTTACTCCTCAACAACTTTCATCTAATTCTATATCTTCTTCATCACATTCCTTAACTTGAAAATGATAAATAACCTATTTTCTATTTTTGACCCATATTCCTCTTTTATAAATTTACAATTAAATTGATTAAGATCAACTTTAATTTTCTTCTTTATCCCCCTATCCTTCTGACTACTTCCTTCTCGATACAATATAATAATCATTATTCTTTTTAAATTTCTCAATAATGAAATCAATAACCTTATAAAATCTAACTCATTTAAAGGAAATAAAATTTTTTTTTTATCTTTATTTATAATAATTCTATTTAATAATCTTTTAGGACTTTTCCCTTATATTTTTACTTCTACTAGCCACCTAATTTTTAATTTATCATTTTCATTACCTATTTGATTATCATTAATATTTTTCGGATGATTAAATAAAACTCAAAACATATTTACCCATTTAATTCCTACTGGAACTCCCCCTCTTTTAATACCCTTTATAGTATTAATTGAAACAATTAGAAATATAATTCGTCCTGGAACATTAGCTATTCGTCTAACAGCTAATATAATTGCTGGACATCTTTTAATTACTTTATTAAGACAAAATGGAAGTCTTATTCCATTCATATTTACTTTCCTATTAATCGCTGCAGAAATTCTCCTCCTAATCTTAGAGCTCTCTGTTAGAATTATTCAAACATATGTATTTACTATCCTAAGATCTCTTTATACCTCTGAAATCCATTAAACCTAAATGTCAATCCATCATAATCACCCCTTTCACTTAGTAAATTACAGCCCATGACCTTTAACTAGAGCCTTAGGAACAATAATCTTTATATTAAGAATAACAAAATGATTTAAAGAATTCCAAATAAACTGATTTATACTGATTGGTCTCTCAATTATTATCTTATCAATAATCCAATGATGACGAGATGTAATCCGAGAAAGAACTTTCCAAGGAATTCATACCTTAAAAGTAAATATAAATATGCGCTGAGGAATAATTTTATTTATTATTTCTGAAATTTTTTTTTTCTTTTCATTCTTCTGAACTTTTTTCCATAGAAGTTTATCCCCAAATATTGAATTAGGGTCCCTTTGACCCCCTATAAATATTAATGTATTTAACCCATTCCATATTCCTCTCTTAAACACTTTAATTTTATTAACATCAGGAATTTCCATTACATGATCCCACCACTGTCTCATTGAAAATAAATTAAATCAAAGAATTCAAAGCCTAATTATTACAATCTTATTAAGATTCTATTTTACTTCAATTCAAATTTATGAGTATTTCAAAGCTCCTTTTTCTATTGCAGATAGAGTATTTGGATCAATTTTCTTTGTAGCAACTGGTTTCCATGGACTACATGTAATTATCGGCACAATCTTTTTAATTACTACTTTATTTCGAATAATTAATATTCAATTTTCAATAACTCATCACTTCGGATTCGAAGCCGCCGCTTGATACTGACATTTCGTAGATGTTGTTTGAATTGTCCTATTTACTTTCATATATTGGTGAAGAAAATAAACTTATAATTTATATAATATAATTCAGTATTTTTGACTTCCAATCAAAATGTTTATTCCTCATAATATAAATAATTTTTTATATTTTAATAATTAATATAATATCACTACTTATTTCAAGACTATTAACTATTCTATCAATATTTATTTCTAAAAAAAAAAACTTTGATCGAGAAAAATTTTCTCCCTTTGAGTGTGGATTTGACCCTAAATCCCAACCACGAATACCCTTCTCAATTCAATTTTTCATAATTACCATTATTTTTTTAATTTTCGATGTAGAAATTTCTATTATTCTACCTTTAATTTTAACATATGAAATTAACAGAAAAATTTATTGATATATTACTACAGTCTTTTTTATATTAATTTTAATCCTAGGAATCTTTTATGAATGATTCATAACTTTTTTAGATTGAAAATTTTAGGATTATAGTTTAATAAAAACAATTAATTTGCATTTAAAAATCATTGATTTTTCAATTAATCTTATTATCAATATTTAAGATTCTTCCTTAAATAAGAATTAATAATAATTAAATTTAATTTCGACTTAAACCTAGGATTAATTAATCCCTTATTTTTAATTGAAACCAATATATGAGGTAAATTATTGTTAATAATTTCAAAGAAATTTTTATTTCCAATTAAAGAAATATATAATATTTAAACTTCTAATTTAAATTCAAAGTGAATTAATTCATTTTTATTTCTATTTATAATAGTTTAACTCAAAACATTTCATTTTCAATGAAAAAATATTTAATAAAAATTTATAAATTATCTAAGAGATAATATCTCTACTTTTATATCTTCAATATAACGCTCTAAATTTAAGCTACTTAAATTTAAATTAAAATTACAATAAAAAATAAAAAAGCAAATAAATAAATAAAAATCTTTAAATGATTAATCTGAGCATAATAATTTAATTTCCCTAATCTAATTAAATAATTGTATATATTCATAGAACCAAAAATTTCTAATCAACCTAAATCTAAAACCTTATCAATTTTTAATCTCAACTTTAATAAGTAATTATTAAATATAAATAAAGAAATATTAGGAATAAATCACATTAAACTAAAAAAAAATAAAACCTTCAATCTATATTTATTCCTTAATAATAAATTAAATTTAGAAACAACCACACCTAATAAAAATCCAATCCTTATTACAAATAAAACTATAAATTTTATGTAAACACTAAAAAAAATTAAATAAAATCTAGGTAAAATTAATCACATTATTATTCTTCCTCCCATAATAGACATTAGTAATAAAAAAATTATTCTAAATAATATAACTAAATCCTTATCATATAAACTAAAATAAGAACTTAAATTTCACTCCTTTAAAAAATTTAAATAAATTAATCGTACTGAATAACTAACCGTTAACCCAATAGAAAAAAAAAAAAAAAAAAAAATCACTAAATTAAAATTAGAAAATATAACTATTTCTAAGATTAAGTCCTTTGAATAAAACCCTGCTAAAAAAGGTATACCACATAAAGCTAAATTAGCAATATTTAAATTAATAAAAACTATAGGCATAAAATTTCCAATTCCCCCTATTATTCGAATATCTTGTCAATTTTTCATATTATGAATAATTATCCCTGCACATATAAATAATAAAGACTTAAATATAGCATGTGAACAAAGATGAAAAAAAGCCAAATTTTTAAACCCCAAACATAAAATAGCTATTATTAATCCTAATTGACTAAGAGTAGAAAGAGCAATAATTTTTTTTAAATCAAACTCAAAATTAGCTCTAATACCAGCTATAAATATTGTTAACCTAGCAACAACCAATAAAAAATTTAAAATTAAATTAAATTTGTCAAATTCAACTATTCGTACTAATAAATAAACACCAGCAGTCACTAAAGTTGAAGAATGAACTAACGCAGAAATAGGTGTCGGGGCTGCTATTGCAGCTGGTAACCAAGCTGCAAATGGAATTTGAGCTCTTTTAGTCATAGCAGCTAAAATTATTATTATTAAAATCAATGTCATTATTTTCTCATTCAAAAACATAATCTTTCTATAAATTAAGAAATTTCATCTCCCAAAATTAATAAAATAACTAATCGAAAGTAAAATTAACACATCCCCAACTCGATTACTTAAAATTGTTAAAACCCCAGAATTTAATGATTTTCTATTTTGATAATAAATAACTAAACAAAAAGAAACTAACCCTAATCCATCCCATCCTAATAGAATAGAAATTAAATTTAATCTAAAAATTAATAAAACTATAGATAAAACAAATAAAATAATTAATATAATAAATCGTTCTATATAAACTTCACCTTCCATATAACTTATTCTATAAAAAATAACTATAGATGAAATTATTATTACACAAAAAAAAAAAAATATTGAAATTCAATCAATCATTAAAACTATCTCAATTCTTAATGAATTCAATCTAATTAATTCAATTTCTACAAAAACTCTCATTCCCAAATAAATTAAATTTATTCTCATTATTAATCTTCTAATACCAATAACTATCAAAAATAATACTCTTAAAACACTTAAATTTAACTTTTTATTTATAATTTAAAATTTATACAAATAAATATCATTGACTCCACAAATCAATATTTTAAATTAAACTATTTAAATTTATAATATAATTATTAAAATCAATTTAAAAACAAATTAACCTTTAAAATTAAAATATTTAACGGAACCCAATGTATAAAAAGAATTAAATATTCACGAGAATTAATTAACTTTAAAAAATAAATTCTTTTTAAAATCACTCCATGCTGACTAAAAACAAAAACATAAATTCTATAACAAGCTCTAAAAAAAGAAATTATAAATATCACTAAAATATTAACCTTAGATCAAGAAATAATTCTAATAAATAATCTAATTTCTCCTAATAAATTTAATGAAGGAGGAGCTGCTATATTTGACCTTAAAAATAAAAATCACCAAAAAGTTAAATTTGGAACTAAATTAATTAACCCCTTATTAATTATTATTCTCCGTCTCCCAAGACGATCATATATAAATCCAATCAAAACAAATAACCCCGAAGAACATAATCCATGCCCAATTATTAAAACTAAACCCCCTATAAACCCTCAATAATTTAAAGAAAATAACCCAGCAATTACTAAACTTATATGAACTACTGAAGAATAAGCAATTAATAACTTTAAATCTATTAAATGTAAACATATAAACCTTACTAAAACTCCTCCTATCAAGGAAATCACAAATCAAATAATATTAAATTTTAAAGAAATAAACTCAATTAACTTAAATACCCGCATTAATCCATATCCCCCTAATTTTAATATTACTCCTGCTAAAATCATTGATCTTGCAACCGACCCTTCTACATGCGCCTTAGGAAGCCATAAATGTAACAAAAATATAGGTATTTTAATTAAAAAAGCTAAAATTAAACAAAAATATAAAATTAAATTATTAAAGTTATAAAAAAAAAAAAAATCTATAGAATTAATATTTGTATAAACAAAAAAAATTCTTATAAGTAAAGGTAAAGAACCAAATAAAGTATAAAACAATAAATAAATGCCTGCCTGCATTCGCTCTGGTTGATACCCCCATCCAATTACAATAAGTAATACTGGTAAAACTCTTACTTCAAAAAAAAAAAAAAAAAAAAAAAGGTCTACTGTCGAAAAAGTTAAAACTAAAACCAATATTAAAACATATATATTTAAAATATAAAAATTATAAAATTTATCACTGAAATAAATATTATAAGAAACTAATAATATTAATAAACAAATTCATAAACTTAGAAATACTATACTAAACCCTAAAATATCCAATCCTAAAAACTCTATTAATCTATTAAACATAAAAATATTAATATTTATAGTTCCAATTATAAAGATTAAAATAATTAATAGATAAATTGTTAACCAATAATTAAACATAAATATAAAAAGAAAAAATCCTAAAAATTTTAACATCTTATTAAATTATATGTTTGAAAATGATCTCTTCCAATTAATCGAATTAAAGAAACTAAAATAGCCAACCCTAAAACTCCTTCTGATACTATAAAAATCATAAACATTAATAAGAAATATTCTTCATTAATTAAATTTAACAAAATTAAACTAATTCTAATTAATAAAATTATCATCAAAACTTCTAATCTTAATAATAAATTTAATAAATGTTTTCGATTTAAAATAAATATAATATTCCCGCCTAAAAAAATTAAAACTATTAATAATATATATATAATCATTAGTTTTTATAATTTAAAAAAAAATATTGATTTTGTAATTCAAAAATAAGTTTCACTTTAAAAACTTCAATTAAATAAATAAATTATATCTATAATCTCCAAAATTATTATTTTATTAAAAACTATTAATTGAAATAATAAAATTTATTCTAATAAATACCATTTTTATAATTTCACTTGTTTTAACAGTAATTAAAACCCCTCTTTCTTTAGGGTTATTAATTTTAATCCAAACCTTAATCTTCAGATTAATTTTAAATATTAATTCTAATATTTATTGAATGTCCTATATTCTTTACTTAATCATATTAGGAGGTTTACTAATTTTATTCATTTATATATGTTCAATTGCCTCAAATGAAACAATCAAAATCAATATTAACTTAACTTTATTTTTTACATTCATATATTTCTTAATATTTTCAATTTACTTCTATATAAATTTTTTCTGAATAAATTTAATAACTTCGAAAATAACTATGATAATTTTTATAAATAAAGAAGTAATACTAAATATTTCTAAAATTTACAATAATTTTACTATAATAATTACTATTCTTTTAATCTTATATTTATTAATCTCTCTAGTAATAGTTTCTATATTCACAAATAATGATCAAGGTCCTTTACGAGCTATCAAATAAATGAAAATTTTTAAAAAAAATGTACTCTTAAAAATTTTTTCTTCCTCTTTAATCACTCTTCCAACTCCCTCAAATATTTCATTTTGATGAAATTTTGGATCCTTACTAGGATTATGTCTGATAACTCAAATCTTCACAGGGTTTTTCCTATCAATACATTATTGTTCAAATATTGATCTAGCCTTCGAAAGAATTGTTCATATTAATCGAAATGTACAAAATGGTTGATTATACCGTTTAATTCATTCAAATGGTGCTTCTATATTTTTCATTTGTCTCTACCTTCATATTGGTCGAAATATTTATTATGAATCCTATTATTTCATTCATACTTGGAGAGTTGGAATCGTAATCTTCCTTCTATGTATAGGTTCAGCTTTCCTAGGTTACGTTCTCCCATGAGGACAAATATCTTTTTGAGGAGCAACTGTAATTACTAATTTAATATCAGCTATTCCATATGTTGGATCTGATTTAGTCCAATGAATTTGAGGAGGATTTGCTATTAATAATGTAACATTAAATCGATTTTTTTCTCTTCATTTTATTCTTCCTCTCGTTCTTTCAATATTTGTTATAATTCATATCTTTTACTTACACCAAACTGGGTCAAACAATCCTCTTAGTCTAAAAAAATCATTAGACAAAATTCCTTTCAATCCATATTTTACAATCAAGGACCTCTTAGGAATACTAATTTTTTTTATATTTTTTTTATATATATCATTAAATCACCCATTTTTTCTAATAGACCCTGACAATTTTCAATTAGCCAACCCTCTTTCTACTCCCCCTCATATTCAACCTGAATGATATTTCTTATTCGCTTATTCTATTCTTCGCTCGATTCCTAGAAAATTAGGAGGAGTAATTGCACTTTTAATATCAATTTTAATTCTTTTTATTATACCTTTCTTAAAAAAAAAATATATTCAAAGAAATACTTTCTATTATATAAATAAAATTTGATTCTGAATATTTTTTTCTAATTTTTTAATTTTAACATGAATTGGTTCCAAATCTATTGACTATCCATTCGTAAATATTGGTCAACTAATAACTATTACCTATTTCTCTTTTTACTTAATTATTCCATTTTTAAATAAAACATGAAACTCCCTAATTAATTAATTAATGAGCTTGAATAAAAGCATTTGTTTTGAAAACTTAAGAAAGAAATCTAATTTCTATTAATTTAACTAAATAATTTTCAATTAAAAATTAATTAAATTACATAGTAACAAAAACACCCCTAATGATACAGGTAAAAAAATTTTTCAAGTTAAACTCATTAATTTATCATATCGATACCGAGGCAAAGTACCTCGAACCCAAATAAAAACAACTGCAATTAATCTAACCTTTAAAAAAAAAAAAAAATTTAACCCTCCTCTCCCTAAAAAAAAAATAACATAAATTAATCTTATAAACAAAATTCTTGCATACTCAGATAAGAATAATAAAGCAAATAATCTTCCCCCATATTCAACATTAAACCCAGATACTAATTCTCTTTCCCCCTCAGAAAAATCAAAAGGTGTTCGATTACACTCTGCTAACAAAGATACAAAAATTATTATCCCAATAGGAATTAATAAAAAAATAAACCTAATCCAATATTGATACATAAATATATAAATTAAATTAAAATTTATAACTAAAATAACTACTCTTAAAAATAAAAAAATTAATCTCACCTCATAAGAAATAGTTTGAACAATAGCCCGAACTCCTCCTAAAAAAGAAAAATTTGAATTAGATGATCAACCAGACATTATCACTAAATAAACTCCAAATCTTAATATACATAAAAAAAATAAAAATCCTATTGTCAAAAAATTTATACCTTCCAAATAAGGAAAAATCAATCAAATTGATAAAGATAAAAATAATCTCAAAATAGGAGAAAATAAATAATACCCCATATTAGATTTAAAAGGAAAATAAAATTCTTTCACAAACAATTTAATAGCATCACTAAAAGGCTGAACAATGCCAATTAGTCCTAATTTATTGGGCCCTTTACGAAACTGAATATACCCTAATAACTTTCGTTCTAATAAAGTAAAAAATGCTACAGCTACTAAAACCCCAATTATTAAAATTAACATATTTAACAATAAAATTAAAATTTCTTTTAAATAAATTATTATTTATATAAATAAAATTATATATACATGAAACCTAAATTCATAGCATTAACTCTGCCAAAATAATTTCATCAAACAATTCAATTATTTTAATTCATAAATAAAAAAATTTTTTATTTCTAAAAATTAATCCTTTCGTACTAAATTTTTATTACATAAATTTAGATAGAAACCAACCTGGCTCACACCGGTTTGAACTCAGATCATGTAAGATTTTAATAGTCGAACAGACTAAAAATAAAAACATCTGCATTTTTAATTTATCTTAATCCAACATCGAGGTCGCAATCTTTAATTTCTATAAGATCTAAAAATTAGAATTACGCTGTTATCCCTTAGGTAATTTATTCTTTTAATCCAAATAATTAAATCTTTTTTTTTTCATAAAACTTTTATTTCTCTAATCAAAATTTATAATTAAATTAAAGTTAATTAAATTTAACAATCACCCCAATCAAATTAAAAATTCTAAAATATAATTTAAATTTATTCATTTTAAAATTTTTAATTAAAATCTAAAGGGTCTTCTCGTCTAAAATTAAAATTTTTGTTTTTTAACAAAAAAAATAAATTTTAATAAATTAATTTTAAAAAGCTTTAATTTCATCAAATCATTCATTCTAGTTTTTAATTAAAAAACAATTTATTATGCTACCTTTGTACAGTTAAATTCCTGCAGCCCTTTAATTTTAAAATCAGTGGGCAGATTTGACTTATTATTTATAACAAAAAGACATGTTTTTGTTAAACAGGTGAATTAAACATTAAATCTAATTTAAATATTTGCCTAATTCTTTAAATTAAATTTTTTTTTCATTTAAAATATTAATTTTATACTAATTTTAACATTAAATCTAATTATTATTAATACATAAATAATTTTAAATAAATAATTAATAATTATTATTAAATAAATTAATTTTAAATAAATAATTTATTAAAAATTTCAAATTAAATTAAAAATTTTAATTTTACAATTTTATTATAATTCCAAAAATCTATTACCTTTTTAAAAATATTTATATAAATCTTTACTTATAAGCTCATCCCTATAAATATAATCATTTAATTAAAATTTAAAATATAAAAATATTCTTTAAAAATATAAATATTATAAATTAAATCAAAAATTAAATTTTTTTCTTTAAAAATTAGAAATAAAAAAAAACGAATAACTTTTCATTACAAAAATTTTTTTATTAAAAATTTTTTCACATTTAAAATTAAAAAATTTTATCTCTTAATTTTTTTCGAAAAAGATATTTATAATATAAATTAATTTTTAAACTCTGATACACAAGATACAAAAAATTAATTTGACTTTTTTAAATTTTAATTTTTAAAAATTTTTTCAAATTTCAATTACTTTACTAATTCCCTATAAATAATTTTTTTTTTCTTATTAAATACTAAAATTATAAATTAAATTAAATAATATTTTACTAATTTATTTTATAAATTAAAAATCTATTAAAAATTTTAATTTTTTAAATTTTTTTTTTTCACTTCAAATTAAATTGATTTTCACAATTAAAATTTTATTGTAAATAAAATACTAAATTTTAGTTTTAATTTGAAAATTTAATAATTCTAGAAACATTTTCCAATATTTCTACTTTGTTACGACTTATCTTAATTAATTTAAATTATTAAATTTAATAAGAGTGACGGGCAATATGTACATATTTAAAAACTTTAATCATTTAAAATAAATATTTTAAATTACAATTAAATCCAATTTAAATTAATTTCTTTCATAAAAAAATTTATAATTTTAAATTATTAATGTAATTCATAAAAATCTTATTTATTATAATTGTATCATGATTTGATATAATTTTAAATCTAAAATATAAAATATTTATTAATTCATAAAAAATATTTTTATAACAACGATATACAAATTTTTTTAAAATAAGTTTAATAATTTGTGGATTATCAATTACAATACAAATTCCTCTAAAATGATTTAAATACCGTCATATTCTTTAATTTTCAACAATTTTACTAATTAAATTAAATTTTACTTTTAATTTATATAATAGGGTATCTAATCCTAGTTTTAAATTAAATTTTTTATTTTCTTAAAATTATAATTTTAATTAAATTAATTTTTTTTTATTAATTTTATTATTTTACTAATTAAATTAAATTTTTAAAATTAATCATACTATTTTTAAAAAAAATTTATTTAATAATATTTATTTTTTATTAATTGTTTAACCGCAATTGCTGGCACAATTTTAATTAATAATTTAAAATATTACTTAATTTAAATTTTTTTAATTTTAAATAAAAATTAATTATTAACTATAAAATTTTAAATTTATTTTTTAAATATAAATTTTTTAAATTAAAAAAAAAAACATATATATAATTTAAATTTATAAATAAATAAAAATTAGAAATAATTTAATTTATCAATTTATTAATTTTTTTTTTTTTTTTTTTTATTAAATAAATATTTATTAAATAAATAAATAATGATTGATTGACATATTATAGAAACATTTTAAATCTATTCTTAATTTAATTTTAAATTTTAAGAATTAATCTGTGACTCAAAATTCATATAAGTTTTCTTGTTTTTTGGGAAGGTGGATTACTATACAAATTTTAATTGCTTGGGCTGCATGACTCTATTTATTTCTATTAGTGTTTAAATCAAATAAATTTTAAAAAAATTTATTTAACATAAATTTTTATTAGTTCAAATATTTAATTTATATAATTTTTTATTAAATCATTATATTTCTTTTATTTAATAAA